GAAAGGTGTCTATAACTTCCCCCCCCGGACCTACCCCCCAACCTAGAGTAGCTAGGTGCGGAAGTAAAATCAATCCTTGTTCATACATGGGTTTCTCTGGTACGAAATGAGCCACTTCAAATAGGTTCATTGCTCCAGCCCAGAATACGATTAATCCGGCATGGGCTACATGAGCTCCAAGTAGTTTACCGGACAAATTTATAAGTCTGGCATTCCCGGCCCACCAAGCGAAACCGGTGGTTTCTTGGTCACGGCCAGCTAAAGCTAAAGTTCCATTAAAGAGCGTTTCCACGGGGTAGAACCTCCTCAGGGAATATAAGGTTTTCATGAGGCTGATCCTGAGCCGCCATCCAAGCACGAATACCTTCGTTTAAGAGAATATTTTTGGTGTAGAAAGTCTCAAACTCAGGATCTTCCGCAGCGCGGATTTCTTGGGAAACGAAGTCATAGGCACGTAGGTTCAAAGCCAGACCGACTACTCCAAGAGCACTCATCCATAAACCGGTTACTGGTACAAATAACATAAAGAAATGTAACCAACGTTTATTGGAAAAAGCAACCCCAAAGATTTGGGACCAAAAGCGGTTAGCAGTTACCATTGAATAAGTCTCTTCGGCTTGAGTTGGGTTAAAAGCACGGAATGTATTTGCACCGTCACCATCTTCGAATAAAGTATTTTCTACAGTAGCGCCATGAATAGCGCATAGCAGAGCAGCGCCTAATACTCCGGCAACTCCCATCATATGAAATGGGTTCAGCGTCCAATTATGAAACCCTTGAAAGAAGAGGATGAATCGAAATATAGCTGCTACACCAAAACTGGGCGCAAAGAACCAACCAGATTGACCCAGTGGATAAATCAGGAATACAGAAACAAAAACAGCAATTGGACCAGAGAATGCGATTGCATTATAAGGTCGCAGTTGAACAGATCGCGCAAGTTCGAATTGACGTAACATGAAACCTATTAGTCCGAAAGCACCATGGAGAGCAACAAAAGTCCACAGACCACCTAATTGACACCAACGAGTAAAATCTCCTTGTGCTTCAGGGCCCCATAGTAGCAACAAAGAATGGGCTAAACTATTCGCAGGAGTAGAAACTGCAGCGGTTAAGAAATTACAACCTTCCAAATAGGAACTGGCCAATCCATGGGTATACCACGAAGTTACAAAAGTTGTACCTGTGAACCAACCCCCTAAAGCGAAATAAGCACAAGGAAAGAGCAATAGGCCGGACCAGCCTACAAAAACGAAACGGTCCCTCCGTAACCAATCATCCATAATATCAAATAAATCATTTTCTTCTTTGGCAAATTTACCAAGGGCTATAGTCATAGTAATCCTCCTATTCAACTCAACTACTTCAACCATTTCCAAGCACTTCATCTCATTTACAGGGCCCGATTATCTATGCACGATTCTTCGTTCAATGTCCCTTACAGTGGGTTTCGAAGATACAAATTATTATTTTTTTTTTCTTTCTTTTCTATTGGGACATAAACCGACTTAGACAAATCCAAAAGTTCGATTCGATTAGTCCTTATTATTACTATATAACTATTTTAACCCTGAATTGTCCTCTGACTCATATTCAGAATATATCTTTTAACGGTGCAAAGAAAAAAAAATAATAATTAATAAAATTCTGGTTTCCCTTCCCCTAAATCCCTAAATCGGAAATTAAATATTAAATAATTGTATTGTAGACTGGAAATGAATTCAAGAAAGGAGCTTTCTTGAATTCGTTCTCTATTGCATTATCGGAACAAAACAATATCGAGGATTCTGAAACCAAGGAAATATATTGAAAAATTTATTTTCGAGATATAATCGAGATATAATATAATATAGTTTTTTTATATGTATCGGAAAAGAATAGCGATTTATTTCTATGGGGAATCCAGTAACAAGAAGATAAAATCAGAAATATCTAAAAATTCTGGCCTTGTGTGTTCCAAGGAAATAAATAAAAAATCACTTCGACAATTTAATATATATCGAATCGGATTTATATATCAGAATAGCTGATATCGTCATGATTCAATGGGTCAGGTCCACTTATTTTTTTATTGATTTCTAATTTTTTGGTGGGTTTGTTTGATAGGAACAATGGGGAAGTAGGAATACTTTGGGTTGACGATGAATAATAATCTAGAATATTTATCTTATGTCCTGCCCCAGGACAAAAAAAAAATGGAAAAATTAAGATATGAAGAGGGCTATTATGTCACTACAGAGTGTAATCCCCCAAAAAGTTCAATTATTATGATGATGATTCAATATTCAACTTTTTATTTTTAACTATAACTCATAATAAGCGAAACTCATTTTAATATAATGGCGGTTGAGTTTATTCTTTTTTTTATATCAACTCTCTATTCTCCGTTGAAAAACGAAGACTAAGGTTTGAGTCACTTGAGTTTCGTGGAAAAAGCCCTTTACCGGATTTGAACCGATGACTTACGCCTTACCATGGCGTTACTCTACCACTGAGTTAAAAGGGCCCTATTCAATTCATGAATTAGTCATTTTTTGTTATGGAGTCTAATGCATATATACATATATGCACTAGTCTAGTACTATATATACCTATATGAATAGGAACTCATTCAGAAAAAAATCTTATTTACCTAGAAAATAGATAAAACTATTCTCTCTTTTTTTGAGAAAATGCAATGAATTGTTTCAAGACCGACCGGCCCACTTGCTTTGTTTCTTTTTACTGAACCATCAGAACAAGATTCACTTAATTGATACATGTATGAATCCGATATCGACATAGATTCAAGACATTTTTTTTTTAATCATGTGATGAGGGGATTCGTACCTCGAATCGAATTCTTATTCTTAGAAAAAATAAAACGGTTCTCATTTTTTGAATCTTCTGGCTTAGTGTGAGATAGTGATAGGCATATTTCATCTGAACGATAAATGAAGCAATGAATAAAAAAAGAAATTGGGATTTCCCCCCTTTATCAGGTCGGGCCAATCATTGACTGAACTGAAGGAATCCTATACTTCTTTTCGTTATCGTTATATAGATTTTCGTTATCGTTATATAGAATAATATGTTATGATTCATTTTATGAATGAAGTACCAAATCAAACAACAAAATCTATCGAATCATAACATAGAAAGTAGGAAAGACTCTTTGGATTTAGCCATCATACCATTAGATCATATTGACAATTCCAAAAAACTAATCATACTATCATCATAGTATGATGATAGTATGATGACGGTTGGGCAGATATGCCCCCATCGTCTAGTGGTTCAGGACATCTCTCTTTCAAGGAGGCAGCGGGGATTCGACTTCCCCTGGGGGTAGGGTACTACGAAAGGAAGTTGATCATGAATTATCAATAAACCTAGAATTAATTCTTCCTGGGTCGATGCCCGAGCGGTTAATGGGGACGGACTGTAAATTCGTTGGCGATATGTCTACGCTGGTTCAAATCCAGCTCGGCCCAAAAATCCGCCGCTCTATGAGTATGATATAATTAATTTGTCCTACAAAAACAGAAATGCCTAATCTAATCCATATAAATAAAGAGAAGAGGTTAATTTTTTGCTCTATACACATTTTTTCTCATCCGTTCTGATCTTTCTAACGATCTATATTCATGATTCTTAAATCTTAAATTTAAATAAAGTATCAAGAAAGGAAAAAGGTTCTTTTTTTCTCATTGAAAGATTGAATATCCTTTTTTTACAATAAAAAAAAAAAAAATAACCACGGGCCGGCTTACTAGTAATTAATATCACTCTCACTAAAGCACATATTTATGTGGATATCAATATATCCATTCGTGTATCTCTTATAACATGACGAGTAGAATATTCTTATGAAACCATAAGAATATGTATGCCGTACACCTTGCTGGGATTGTAGTTCAATTGGTCAGAGCACCGCCCTGTCAAGGCGGAAGCTGCGGGTTCGAGCCCCGTCAGTCCCGAACTAGGATTAGGATATAGGACCTGATGGATTTTTCATTCAATTCATCTCTCTATTTTCTGCGAAAGGCAAGACAGGGAGCAAAATGGAATTCCGGCAGGGGATCTTATTCCTTTTGTTTCACATTTCTCATCAGGCAAAGACGGTAATTTTCATTTCTTCCACTCTTCAACTAGTATCGATTTCTAAGGTAGAGACATGTGCATGTGTGGGTTGGTACAATCGGCGTTATTACAATATTCAGACTATATTGATTGAGTATTTTAAGAGATGCCATACTCACTTTCTTTTTTGATTGCTCTTGATCAATGAAGCGGACACAACTTATCCTCGTTTTTCGAATTCCGGCTTTGTTTGTGTTATCCTCAATTATTAATTAATACTAATTGGTTGGAAACAACCTATCTCATTCTCATTCAAATTGCATACTGAATTTGTGATGTATACTAATCCCAATCCAAGAAGGGTATACTAATTTAATAAAAAAAAAACAAAATGAAAGTCCAATGATAGAATTTACGATTCAATCAAAAATACCATTTTTGATTTCTATTTAGTATGGATAGATAAAAGATTTTACTATGTTATAGTTATACTATTCAATTCTCGACAAGAAATCAATTTGATAGATCAGATATTGTTATTCATAATATTGATCTCAGTATCATCAGGATGCAATTCATCCCATTGAATTTACAGGAATCAAATTTATCATCTCTATGGGATTAGATCCCGAGTTATTGCGAAACAAAAAACAAAAAGAAGATTATGGAAGTAAATATTCTTGCACTTATTGCTACTGCACTGTTCATTTTAGTTCCTACTGCTTTTTTACTTATCATATACGTAAAAACAGTCAGCCAAAATAATTAATTTAATTTGAATGAAATTAGTAGTTCTTATCAATGATTGAAGAGAAGAAATGAAAAAAAAAAGAAATTCAAATCTTCAGTCTTAAATTAAACCATCGGGCTGGAATCAGAAATAGAAGTATCTGAGATAGTGTAGTAGAAAGAACTATATATATAGTTCTTTCTACTACACTATCTTAGTATTATAGAATGTTTCTAAAGTTGTATTGTATACGAATATAGTCTTCATTTCGTATAGATCAATTTCATATATGTATATACATATATTAGATGTACCTCGAAATAGTATTCGAATTTTTTTATTTATTTAGGCTTCGCAAAATGATCACAATAAAGAATTGATACAATTGAATTATTCAATCGATTACTCAATTAGTACCCTATAACCCTAGAGTCCACTCCTTCCCCATACTACAAGTGAAAGAGAAAATGTAAAGACTACCATTAAAGCAGCCCAAGCGAGACTTACTATATCCATGTGAATTATGTCCCCTATCTCTATGAAGGAATTCTTCCATTATTGATTAATAATCATAGTAGAATCAATGGCGCGGAGTCAAAATAGGATTCTGACTTAAGGATATTTATGAACGAAACCAATTCAATTTCAATGAATACACTTGTAAAGGGTTCCTATATTTATATTATTTATATTATTATATTTCTGCTAGAATCAGTAAGCATTAAGTAAAAATACACACCTTTTCTTTGGAAATATCAAAGGAATGTTCCTAATGGAGCAGGTAGGAATAAAGAATAGTAAAATCTATTGTTTTGGTACCCTTCTTTCATATGCAAAAAACATAAAAAAAATATACCATATCAAGATAGATAACTTTCTATCAGATATCCATTTTGACTCTATGAGAGCAGACAGACCATCCTGATTGCATTGCATGTCTGAGCACTCACAGACTCTCGCGAGTCTGGATATTAAAGTATCTTCGGACCTTTCCACAATTCCTAAATTGAGTCTCCTTCATCCTATCCAATCTAATTAAATATTAATATTTAATATCAGACGGAGTCACTAGACACTACCTTACTGAACTGAGAGTAGTATAAGATAAATAGTATAAGATAATTAGGGGATCTTTATAGTCTTTTGTATAATCTCTTCTTTAATCCTAGGAGAAAAAATAGAGAATCCTTTAGGAATAGGATTGGATACCAAGATTTCTGACCTGTGGATTCCGTAGTTCTGAATCCCAGAATTGACACTCTCACTATTTTTTTAATTCAATTTCAAAAAAATGGCTTGAACTAATTGTTAATAAATATTAAAATAAATAATAAGGGAGGGTTGCTTCACCCATATTGGCACCGTACCGGTTTGGGCCACACTCACCCAAAACCCTTGGATTCTAAAAATAAAGTATTGACACGTCTGCTTTGCTTAGTCCTTAATCTTTTGTTGATTAGGCGACACCCAGATTTGAACCGGGGATAAAGGATTTGCAGTCCCCCGCCTTACCACTTGGCCATGTCGCCCGATTCGATCCAATCCAAAATGGATAAAAAGATTATCCATAATGGCATAAGAAAAACAAATTGATTTATGACTAATGAGTACCTTTTCAATAATAAATCTTTTTCAATTTCAATTATAACAACATATATGTGTATATGTAAACCCCAGAACAGAAATTGTTCTTACCCAGATACCGAGCCGGGTCTCACTCTTATGCGCATATCCCGATAAAGAATCATCATCCTTGAATTTTTCATTGAATATTTTGAATATATAATAGGAATTCCGTGAATTCTTTTTTGCAATGAAATTAAATTGAGTGTGCTAAAAAAAAGGAAACTCTATACTACTTCTGATTATTTTGTCTTTATCTCATTCATAGAGAGGAGATTTAGCCCTGAATCCCTTTTTTTATCCAATCCTATGGTAATATCATAATAATAGGTAGAAATTGGATCCATTTTGATATTCTATACAAGACTCCATAAGTGTAAGTGACAAAATTTTAGGAATTTTGTATCAATTTTTCTATTTGTACTTGTCGCAAATTCGGACTTGCATCGAAAATGCTCTTTATTTCGCCACCCCGCCTGCGTTCATACGTACGAAATACATATATGGAGTTGGTTAAAATTTCATGTGATTCAGTAAACAAAATATACATTCCATCATTGCGAGACCGATCCGTACGGTTCGACGAATAGTGATGAGCCAATAATGGGATTTTTCAATAAATAGGAAACTTAAGATTAAGATGTTCCGAAATGGAAATGCGGGAATGTACACAATACCTGGATTTAGTCAGATACAATTTGAGGGATTTTGTAGGTTCATTAATCGGGGCTTGACAGAAGAATTTCATAACTTTCCAAAAATTGAAGATAGAGATCAAGAAATGGAATTTCAATTATTTGTGGAAAGATATCAATTGGTAGAGCCCTTGATAACAGAAAGAGATGCTGTGTATGAATCACTCACATATTCTTCTGAATTATATGTACCCGCGGGATTAATTTGGAAAACCAGTAGAGATATGCAACAACAAACTGTTTTTATTGGAAACATTCCTTTAATGAATTCTCTGGGAACCTCTATAGTAAATGGAATATACAGAATTGTAATCAATCAAATATTGCAAAGCCCGGGTATTTACTACCGTTCAGAATTGGACCATAACGGAATTTCTGTCTATACCAGCA